CTCGTTACGATTTGTAGGGGGTATTTACATGGGGATGAGGTTTATAAAGTGCTATGTGAGTATTATTGTACTATTCCTTAGGTGCAGGTTTATTTTTACTTATAAATTTTCTTGTTTACTGCTAGAGTGGAATTTTGGTTTTAGGTTAGGGAATTTGATGGTGTCGGTGAGGACATACTGGGATAGAAGTTAAATATTTTGGCACCTCGTAAGAAGAAGAAAATTAGTATCGGAGGCGGTGAGATCGTTTCTAGTTAAATTGTGTATTAAATCAATTTATGTCCAACAAGCATGAATATAATGTCACCTTATGGTTACTATGCTAGACGGGAATATTGACTAATAAGTCCAGCTACAATTGAATTGACTGCGTCGGGGCCTCTGACGGCCAATGGTGAGTGGAAGCATACCCCAAAATAAAAAACCACTAAAGGCATGACAGTGCAGTTATGTTGGGTCACGGGCTAATATGGAACTAATCCATCGTGATGTCTTATTTAAGGGGAACGAGTGAGCGGGTTACAGTTAATGGCCCTGAGGTAGGAACCAGATGCCAGATAAAGTTTCAGAGATAGCTACCCCCAAGTTCTATGGGATCAGAGCAAGAAGAGGGACACGTATTGGGCGGGTTGATGGTTTCACGGAGGTTGGTAGATTAAGAGACCACCGTTGGAAGGGGATATCCATTTGGAGCGAGAAAGGTTTATGACTGAATGGGGTATGTACCGCCAGTGAATGCAAATGTACTATGTCCTATTAAGGTGTTACTGTTGACAGGAATATCCGTATTGGCTAGGATTGAATGGGAGACTAGATAAGTATGTTTTATGTACTATGTGAGTATTGATGTGCCTGCTTATATGCCTGTGGAGGTGGTTTTATGTTGATTAAACATGGGATGTCCTATGTACTATTATTAATATTATGTACTATTACATATATTAATGGGGACATGCATTAATGCACGATATACATACGCCCGGTGAGATATGATGAATAGTCAATAGTGACATATAAGTTGAATTTTAAGGAATCGGTCGAGTAGGTTGGATGCAGGGAGTAGTTTAAATAGTAATATCAGCTTTGGGAGTTGAAGGTGAAATGAATTATTTCTTCCCTGAATTTTGCTCTAAGAAGGTTTAAAATACTTCATTTTTGGTTTACAAGACCAAAGTAATGCTTATACTACTAGGGCTCTTCATTTAAGGAGTTTATTTTCAAGCATACTGACAAGTGGGAGAATGATGAGGTATATGGTGAAATAGAGAATAGATGCTGTTTGTCCGATAATAATGAATGGGTGTTCAACTGGTTGTCCACCAATTCATGTGAGTGTAAAGAGGTCGGCTGCAAGGATTCAGAATAGGCATTGGCTTAGTGGTCGGAATATCATGCCGCGCTGTTTTGATATATGAAGGATTGGAAATAACATGAGGATTAGAATGGAGAATACTAGCGCTAGGACGCCTCCTAATTTGTTTGGAATAGATCGAAGAATAGCGTATGCAAATAGGAAGTACCATTCTGGTTTAATATGGGGAGGGGTGTTAAGTGGGTTAGCTGGGGTGTAGTTGTCTGGGTCTCCAAGGAGATCGGGGGAGAATAGGACTAAAAGTATGAGAAATAGGGTTAGGAGGAGGGCGCCTAGGATATCTTTGATTGTAAAGTAAGGGTGAAATGGGACTTTATCTGAATCCGAGATTAATCCGGAGGGGTTGTTGGAACCTGTTTCGTGGAGGAAGAGAAGGTGGACTATTACTAGGGCTGTGACGATAAATGGAAGGATGAAGTGGAATGCAAAGAATCGTGTAAGGGTTGCTTTATCGACTGAAAATCCGCCTCAAATTCACTCTACAAGGTCTGTTCCAATATAAGGGATGGCCGATAGTAGGTTTGTAATGACGGTGGCACCTCAGAAGGATATCTGTCCTCAAGGTAAAACATAGCCTATGAAGGCTGTGGCTATGATTGTAAACAGGAGAAGGACTCCGATGTTTCAGGTTTCAAAGTAGGTGTACGAGCCGTAGTAAAGACCTCGGCCTACGTGAAGGTATAGGCAAATGAAGAATATGGAAGCGCCATTTGCGTGAATATATCGAATCAGTCATCCGTAGTTTACATCTCGGCAGATATGTGTGACGGAGGAGAAAGCTGTTATAGTGTCTGATGTGTAGTGTATGGCTAGGAAGAGGCCGGTGAGGATTTGGATAATTAAGCATAATCCTAGAAGTGAGCCAAAGTTTCATCATGCTGAGATGTTGGAAGGTGTTGGGAGGTCAATGAATGAGTGGTTTACGATTTTGATTAGAGGGTGGGTTTTGCGGATGTTTGTCATTTTGTTTTTATAGTTGAACTACAACGATGATTTTTCATGTCATTGGTCATGGTTAGATTCCATGTAAAAATAATGACATATATTACATATTTATTGAGTGTGTTATTTGTGTTGGGTTTTGTTGGGTTTTCTTCAAAACCTTCTCCGATTTATGGAGGACTTGGGTTGATTGTTAGTGGTGGGATTGGATGTGGGATTGTGTTGTGCTTTGGCGGGTCATTTTTAGGTTTGATGGTATTTTTGGTTTATTTAGGGGGAATATTAGTTGTGTTTGGATATACTACAGCTATGGCTACAGAGGAATATCCGGAAGCATGGAGTTCTAATGTGGTGATTTGGGGTGTTTTATTATTAGGGTTTTTAGTAGAAATAGTTATAATGTTGTTTTTAGTATTGTCAGATGAGGTGGAAGTTGTTGTTGGGTTTAAAGATTCGGAGGATTGAATGATGTTTGATGCTGGGGAGTTAGGGTTAGTGCGGGAGGATTCAATAGGAGTGGCAGCTTTATATAGTTATGGGAGTTGATTAATGGTTGTAGCTGGTTGGTCTCTTTTTGTTAGTATTTTTATTGTAATTGAAATTACTCGGGGGAATAGGTTAGGAAAGTTAGTGCTAGGATAATTGAGATTAGGAATGATAGGAAGTATAGTTTGATTAGGCCTTTTTGATTTGAGGTTGTAATGGAGGCTGCAGATTGAAAGTTTGCGATAAGTTTGGGGATAGATTTTTCTATTCAGATAAGGTCTAGGAGAGTTGATGCTGCTTTTTGACTAAGATGGAGATTGAGGTAAGGGTATGTGCGGTGCATGGTAGTTGAAAAATATCCTAGTATGTTTGAAAATTTTGATGGGTAGGAGTAGAAACTAGTCTTAAGGTTAAGGGTAAGTTGGTTTAATTCTATCGCGAGTGTAAACCCTAAAATTGTTACTAAGAGTGCGGTAGTTTTTAGGTAAGTGGGTATAGTTAGTAGGGGGATGTTTATGGGCGGGATGTTGTGAGACAGAAGGAATCCTGCAAAGATACTTCCAATTAAGAGGCGTTTAATGGAGTTGATGAGTAGGGGGTTATTCTCATTAATGGGCGCTAGTGTTGGGAATCGGGGTTGTCCTATTAGGGCGAAGAAGATAATGCGTGTACTGTAGATAGCGGTTAGGGAAGTGGCGATTAGCGTGATTGTTAGGGCTCAGGCGTTGGTGTAAGACGTGTTTGCAGATTCAATGATTAGGTCTTTTGAGTAAAATCCAGTTAAAAAGGGTGTGCCTGTTAATGCAAGGCTGCCGATGATTAGTGAGGAAGATGTGAAAGGTATTGCTTTGAATAGTCCTCCTATTTTTCGAATGTCTTGCTCATCGTTTAAGTTGTGAATGATAGATCCGGAGCATATGAATAGTATTGCCTTAAAGAATGCATGGGTACAGATGTGAAGGAATGCTAGGTGAGGCTGGTTAATGCCAATTGTTACTATTATTAGTCCGAGTTGACTTGAGGTGGAGAATGCAACGATTTTTTTGATGTCATTTTGGGTGAGGGCACAGATAGCGGTAAAGAGTGTTGTGATTGCTCCTAGGCAGAGGGCTAATGTTTTGGCGGTTTCATTATTTTCGATTATAGGGTAAAATCGGACTAGAAGAAAGATTCCTGCTACAACTATAGTGCTAGAGTGGAGTAGGGCTGATACGGGGGTAGGGCCTTCTATTGCTGATGGGAGTCAAGGATGTAGGCCAAATTGGGCTGATTTGCCGGTTGCTGCGAGGAGAAGGCCTAATAGGGGTAAAAGAGGTGTGTTTAGTATAAATAGTTGATTAAGTTCTCAGGAATTTGAGTTTATTAGGAATCATGCTATAGTTAGGATAAAACCAATATCTCCAATACGGTTATATAGGATTGCTTGGAGGGCTGCTGTGTTAGCGTCTGTACGTCCATACCATCAGCCAATTAGGAGAAAAGATATGATTCCTACTCCTTCTCAGCCAATGAAAAGTTGAAATAGGTTGTTAGATGTAACTAGAATTATTATAGTGATTAGAAATAGTAGAAGGTATTTAAAAAAGCGGTTGATGTAGGGGTCGGAGTGCATATATCATATTGAGAATTCTATGATTGATCATGTAACGAATAGGGCGATTGGTATAAATATTACTGAGAAGTAATCTAGTTTAAAGCTTATAGTTAAGTTGATTGTTTGGATGGTTATTCAATGTCAGTTGGAGATGATTAATTCACAGTTAGAGTTAATGAATATAAGTGTAGGGAGAAAGCAGAATACGAGGGCTCATACAATGGATGTTTTTACATAATTAGGGTATTTATCGGTTTCATAGAGCTTAGTGGTAGTGAGAAGAATTGGGAATGTCAGTGTGATTAGGGATATAAGAGTTAGTGAGGATATTAGGTTTATTACTTTTATTTGGAGTTGCACCAAGTTTTTGGTTCCTAAGACCAATGGATTACTACTATCCTATAAAAGTTGAGAAAGCCGTGGGTGTAAGCACGGATGCATGAGTTAGCAGTTCTTGCATTCTTTCTCGGTAAATAAGAGTGTATTAGTCTCTGTTGTTAGATTCACAATCTAATGTTTTAGTTAAACTATATTTACAATACAATTGACCTAGAATTATTTTAGGGTTAATTGATAGAAGGATTAGTGGGAGAATGTGTATGAGTATTAGTGTGTTTTCACGGGTAAATGATGGGTTGATGTTAGATATGTGATATGTGAATTTGCCACGTTGGGAAGTAATGAGTATGTAAAGTGAATAAAGGGCTGTAATTAATATGTTTATCCCCATTAGAATAATTGTGATGTTTGATCATGAGAAAGATGATGAGATAATAAATAATTCTCCGATTAAGTTAATTGTTGGTGGGAGGGCTAGATTGGTCAAGCTAGCTAGGGTCCATCATATGGCCATTATAGGGAGGATAGATTGTAATCCTCGAGCTAAGATTATTGTTCGACTGTGGATTCGTTCATAGTTAGTATTGGCAAGACAGAATAGTATGGATGATGTTAATCCGTGAGCGATTATGAGTGCAGTAGCTCCTATAAAGCTTCAGGGAGTTTGGATTATGATGGCTACGATTACTAAGGCCATATGACTGACTGATGAGTAGGCGATGAGAGATTTTAGATCGGTCTGTCGTAAGCAGATAGAGCTTGTTATGATTATTCCCCATAAAGATAATATGATGAATGGGTATGCTATAGTGCTAGTAATTGGGTGGAGGATGGTTGTGATTCGTATTATGCCATATCCTCCGAGTTTGAGTAAGATGGCAGCTAGGACTATAGATCCTGCGATAGGGGCCTCTACATGTGCTTTAGGAAGTCAAAGGTGGAAGCCATAAAGGGGTATTTTTACTATGAAAGCTATGATGCATGCTAATCATAGGATATTGCTAGTTCAAGAGGAGGGGAGGTTATTTGGCTCGTAAAATGAGATGAGAAAATTTAGTGATCCTATAGACTTTTGAATGTAGATTAATGCAACTAGCAGTGGTAAAGATCCAACTAGCGTATAAAAGAGGAAATATAACCCTGCATTTAGGCGTTCGGTTTGATTACCTCAGCGTGTAATAATGATTAAAGTGGGGATTAGTGTGGCTTCAAATAGAATATAAAATATAATTAGCTCTGAAGCTGAAAAAGTTATAATCAAAAATAGTTGTAGGGAAATTAATATAAGGATGTAAAGTTTTTTTCGAATTAAAGGCTCTTTGGCTAAATGATTTTGGCTTGCTATAATTATTAAAGGCAATAGTCATGCTGTTAGAATTAGGAGGGGGGTAGATAGTGGGTCTGAGAAGAAAGAGGGTGATAGGATTAAGTTATTATCATCTACATGGGAGAGTGACAGTAGGACGATAAAGCTGATTATTAAGCTGTGGATTGACGAGTTAATTCAGATCAAAGAGCTTTTGGAGAATCATATTGTGGGAGCTAAGAGGATAGTAGGTAAAATGATTTTTAGCATTGGAGGACATTAAGATTTTGTACGTAGTCTAGGCCATATGTATTTGATACCATAACTAGGAGGGCAAGGCCGACTGCTGCTTCACACGCGGCGAATACTAGGAGGATGATAGGTAGTATAAATGATAGTGTGAAGTGGGAGTTTAAAATTATAAGGGTGCTTAAAATGAATATAGAGAGTATTATACCTTCTAGGCATAGAAGTGAGGATATTAGATGGGATCGGTAGATAAACATGCCTAGCAGGGATGTCAGATAAGCTAAGAATACGTTAAGGGCGATTAGGGGCATGTTGGCAGTTATGAGCGTTCATAATCTAGTGAGTCGAAATCACTTGTTTTGCTTAAACTAATTGCCATATTCAATTCATTCGAGGCCCTTTTGGATTCATTCATAGGCCAGGCCTAGAGTTAGGACAAGAACTAATACTAGGGCCACTGTGAGCATGAGTATGAGATTATTAGTTTGGGATGCTCAGGGGAGGGGGAGAAGGAGGGCGATTTCAAGGTCAAATAGGAGGAATGTAATTGCGACGAGGAAGAATTTTATTGAAAAGGGGAGACGGGCGGACCCTATAGGGTCGAATCCACACTCATAGGGGCTTGTTTTTTCAGCGTAAGTATTCACTTGGGGAAGTCAGAATGCTACTGATACTAGTAAGAGGGCAATTGTAATATTGACAGTAAGGGTGATTAGTAGGTTTATTACTTTCTCTCGGGCTTACTCCGAGACTAGTTGATTGGAAGTCAACCGTACTACATTAATACTAAGAAAGTATGAGCCTCATCAATAAATTGAGACATAGAGGAAAAGTCATACTACATCAACAAAGTGTCAATATCAAGCGGCGGCTTCGAATCCGAAGTGATGGCCAGATGTAAAGTGAAATTTTAGTTGACGTAGTAAGCACACTGAAAGGAAAGTTGATCCGATGATTACATGAAGGCCATGGAATCCTGTTGCTATAAAGAATGTTGATCCATAAATGCCATCAGAAATGGTAAAGGATGTTTCGAAGTATTCTGAAGCTTGAAGTAGGGTGAAATATAATCCTAAGGCAATTGTGATTGTTAGGGCCTGGAGCATGTGTTTACGATTCCCCTCCATTAGGCTGTGATGCGCTCAGGTAATTGATACACCTGAAGCCAGAAGGACAGAGGTATTAAGGAGGGGGACTTCTAGGGGATTTAGGGGGTTGATTCCTACAGGGGGTCAGCAGCCTCCAAGCTCTGGAGTGGGGGCTAGGCTAGAATGATAAAAAGCTCAGAAGAAACCAGCAAAGAAGAATACTTCTGATACGATGAATAGGACCATGCCGTATCGAAGGCCTTTTTGGACAATCGTTGTATGGTGGCCTTGAAAGGTCCCTTCTCGAATGATATCCCGTCATCATTGGTATATAGTGAGAGTGTTTGTTAATAGGCCTAATATTAGTAGGGAATTGGAGTTAAAGTGAAATCATATTGCTAGGCCAGAAGTTATTAGTAGGGCAGATAGTGCTCCTGTTAGGGGCCAGGGGCTGGGGTTAACTATGTGGTAAGCATGTGTTTGGTGGGTCATTAAGTATTATCGTGTAAGTAAAGGCTTACGAGAAGTGTAAATACATATGCTTGAATTAGTGCTACGGCGAACTCAAGAATAGTTAATAAGATTAGAATAATAAAGGTGATTATTGCGGTAGGAGGGCTGATAGAGGTTAAGATAAGGGTAGCCCCTCCAATTAAATGTATGAGTAGATGGCCTGCTGTGATATTGGCAGTGAGACGGACGGCCAGGGCTATTGGTTGAATAAAGAGACTAATTGTTTCGATAATGACGAGTATGGGGATAAGGGGAATGGGGGTTCCTTGTGGAAGAAAATGGGCAAGAGATGCCTTAGTTTTGTGACGAAATCCGGTGATTACTGCACCTGCTCACAGGGGAATTGCTATGCCAAGGTTTATAGATAGTTGTGTAGTGGGTGTAAATGAGTGGGGTAGGAGCCCTAGTAGGTTGGTTGAGCCAATAAATATGATAAGGGAGATGAGTATTAGGGATCAGGTTCGTCCCTTTAGGTTATGCATTGTCATTATTTGTTTAAGTACAAGTTGAATAAGTCATTGCTGAAAGGACACTAGTCGATTGTTTACTAGTCGGTTTGGTGAGGGAAATAGAACATTGGGGAACGAAATAATTAGGATAATAATGGGTAGACCTATTAGTGTAGGGGTAATGAAAGAGGCGAATAAATTTTCGTTCATTTTTTTTCTCAGGGTGTGTTTTGTGTTATTAGTTTGGTATCTTTTGGTGAGGGGTTAGAGGGATATGAGTGGTTGGAAATTTTGGATTGAAACAGAATAAAGAGGGCGAGGAATATTGATATAATAGTAATAAATCATGTGGATGTATCTAGTTGGGGCATTTCATTATGAGGAGATTTGAGCTCCTAATCTTTAACTTAAAAGGTTAATGCTATGATTAGCTTCATAATGAATTTATAGTATTGATGAAGATCAGTTTTCGAAGTGTTTCAGTGGAACCAGCTCTAGGACGATTGGTATGAAGCTGTGGTTAGAGCCACAGATTTCTGAGCATTGTCCGTAATATAATCCAGGTCGTGTGGATATAAGGGTTGCTTGATTTAATCGACCAGGAATAGCATCTGTCTTCAACCCAAGGGATGGGACCGCTCAAGAATGGAGGACGTCTTCTGATGAGATTAGCATTCGAATTGGCAATTCTATTGGTAAAACAACTCGATTATCGACCTCAAGTAGTCGGAGCTCCCCTGGTTTAAGGTCGGATGTAGGGATCATGTAGGAGTCAAAACTTAGGTCTTCATAGTCTGTATACTCATAGCTCCAGTATCATTGATGACCTATAGTTTTTACTGTTAAAGAGGGATCGTTGATTTCATCTATTATATATAAGATTCGTAACGAGGGTAGAGCAATTAGGATTAAGATGATGGCTGGCAGGATGGTTCAAATCGTTTCGACCTCTTGGGCATCCATGGTGCTTGTATGAGTGAGCTTAGTGGTCAGTATAAGTGAAATAATGTAAAGGACTAGTGAGCTAATCAGAAAAACGATTATAAGTGTGTGGTCGTGGAAATGTAATAGCTCTTCTATAATGGGAGATGTTGCATCTTGGAAGCCTAATTCAAATGGGTAAGCCATAAAGATATAAAGGACTTTAACCTATAAGTTAACTTCGACAAAGTTATGTAATCTTTTTACTAATATCTTATAAAGAAAGTCATAATGGTTATGGGGCTGGCTTGAAACTAGCTAAAGGGGGTTCGATTCCTTCCTTTCTTGTAATTAGGCTTTAACATAGGTTGGTTCTTCAAATGTGTGGTAAGGAGGGGGGCACCCATGTAGTCACTCTAGGTTAGTTGTTGTTAATTCAACAGTCAGTACTTCTCGCTTAGACGCGAATGCCTCTCAGATTATGAAAATTATGATTATTACGGCAGTAAGAGAGATAAATGAGCCTATTGAAGATACAGTGTTTCATATTGTATACGCATCTGGATAGTCGGAGTAGCGTCGTGGCATTCCAGATAATCCTAGAAAATGTTGAGGAAAGAATGTTAAATTTACACCTACGAATATAACTGTGAAGTGAATTTTAGCCCATGTTGAATCTAGTGTGTAGCCGGAAAATAGGGGGAATCAGTGTACGAATCCTCCTATAATTGCAAAGACAGCTCCTATAGATAGGACGTAGTGAAAGTGGGCTACTACATAGTATGTGTCATGTAATACGATATCCAGGGATGAGTTAGCTAGGACAATCCCAGTCAGGCCACCTACGGTGAATAAGAAGATAAAGCCAAGAGCTCATAGTATTGCTGGTGATCATTTGATATTACCTCCATGCAGGGTCGCCAGTCAGCTGAAAACTTTTACTCCGGTGGGGATAGCGATAATTATAGTTGCTGATGTAAAGTATGCTCGGGTATCTACATCTATTCCTACTGTAAATATGTGGTGTGCTCATACGATAAATCCTAGGAATCCAATTGATATTATAGCTCATACTATGCCCATGTACCCAAAGGGTTCCTTTTTACCAGAATAATAAGTTACAATGTGGGAGATTATTCCAAATCCTGGGAGAATAAGAATATATACTTCAGGGTGACCGAAAAATCAGAACAGGTGCTGGTAGAGAATAGGGTCACCTCCTCCAGCAGGGTCAAAGAAAGTTGTATTGAGATTGCGGTCTGTTAGAAGTATTGTAATCCCTGCTGCAAGAACTGGAAGTGATAGGAGTAGAAGTACGGCAGTGATTAAGACTGATCATACAAATAAGGGAGTTTGATACTGTGATATAGCGGGAGGTTTTATGTTAATAATGGTAGTGATAAAATTAATTGCCCCTAAGATTGATGAAACACCTGCTAGGTGTAGTGAGAAAATAGTTAGGTCTACAGAGGCGCCTGCGTGAGCCAAGTTGCCGGCTAGTGGGGGGTACACAGTCCACCCAGTCCCAGCACCTGCTTCGACTATGGATGAGGCTAAGAGTAGGAGGAATGAGGGTGGTAGAAGTCAAAAACTTATATTGTTTATTCGAGGGAATGCTATGTCAGGAGCTCCAATTATAAGTGGGACTAATCAGTTTCCGAACCCGCCAATTATAATAGGCATTACTATAAAGAAAATTATAACGAAGGCATGTGCTGTGACAACCACATTATAAATTTGATCGTCTCCTAGTAAGGTCCCTGGCTGCCCTAACTCTGCTCGAATTAACAGGCTGAGAGCGGTTCCTACTATTCCAGCTCAGGCGCCAAATAGGAGGTATAGAGTTCCAATATCTTTGTGATTAGTTGAGAATAATCAACGGTTGATGAACATAGGTAGGCGGTAAAATGGCTGAGTAGGCATTAGACTGTAAATCTAAACACAGAGGTTGAATCCTCTTTTTACCAAGTCCTGAGGTGAATTATCATATTGAATTGCAAGTTCAAAGGAGCAGCTTCAACTCTGCCGGGGCTTCTCCCGCCTTTTTTTCTTACGGCGGGAGAAGTAGATTGAAGCCAGTTGAATTAGGCATTTAGCTGTTAACTAAATTTTTATAGGTTTGAATCCTGTCAGTCTAGGGGGCTAAAGGGCTTAGCTTAATAAAAGCGGTTGAGTTGCATTCAATAGATGCGGGATAGAGTCTTGCAGTCCTTATTTCAGGAGTTAAATAAAATTATTTGCTTAGGGCTTTGAAGGCCCTTGGTCTGTGTAACCTAAACTCCTAGTTGAGGGTAGATAACATGGGTATTAGGGGGAGGGCCAGTGTTGATAGGATGGTGACAGTTGATATGAAAGGTATTGTTTTTGTGTTTTCAAATTGTCACTTGATTTTAGTGTTATTGTAGGAGGGGAATAATGTGAGTGATGTGGAGTAGATGAGTCGTATGTAGAAGTATAGGTTTAGCAGTGCTGTGACAGCTATTAGAGTAGAGATAATTACGTTGTTGTTTGAGACGAGTTCTTTGATGATTATTCATTTAGGGGAGAAACCAGTTAGTGGTGGAAGCCCTCCCAAGGATATTAAGACGGCAAGGGTTATTAAGATTAGGAGGGGGGATTTGTTTCATGAGTTGGATAGTGAGAGGGTAGTGGTTTTTTTGTTATAGTAGAATAGTAGGAATATATTGAATGTGAGTAAGATATAAATGATTAAGTTAAAGATAGTTAGTGTGGGATTGAATGTAATGATTGCTATTATTCATCCTATGTGGGCGATTGATGAGTATGCTAGGATTTTTCGTAGTTGTGTTTGGTTTAGTCCTCCTCACCCTCCTAGTATGATAGATAATATAGCTATAGTTATAATTAAGGGAGAGTTAATTGAAGGAGCAATTTGGAATATGATAGAGATGGGTGCAATTTTTTGTCATGTAAGTAGAATTAGTCCTGATATAAGGGGTACTCCTTGGGTAACTTCTGGGACTCATAAGTGAAATGGGGCTAGTCCTATTTTTATTGATAGGGCTATGGTGATTATTAAGGATGATACTTGGTTAATTGGGTTTATGATAGTTCACTGGCCTGAATTTATGAAGTTGATGATTACTGCTATTATGAGAATTATGGATGCTGTGGCTTGGATTAAGAAGTACTTGGAAGCGGCTTCAGTTGAGCGAGGGTTAGCTTTATTAATTAAAATAGGAATAATAGATAGGAGGCTTATTTCTAGTCCTACTCAAATTATGAGTCAGTGGGAGCTAATTAGCGTAATAAGAGTACCTAAGAATAGTGTGAAGTAAATAGTAGAAGAGGTTAGGGGGTTGATTAGTACGGGAAGGATATAAACCAACATTTTCGGGGTATGGGCCCGATAGCTTATTTAGCTGACCTTACTAATAGGACGTGGTGTAGGGGTAGCACGGAGAATTTTGGATTCTCAGGTTTAGGTTCGATTCCTATGGTTCTAGAAATAAGAGGGTTTAAACCTCTATTATTTACTCTATCAAAGTAACTCTTTTGTCAGACATATTTCTTTAAGTTTGTGGAGGTACACATGCTATGGTGATTGGTAGTGAGATGTGTCATATGCATAGGGCTAGGGTCAAGGGTAAGAAGTTTTTTCATAGTAAGTGTATAAGTTGATCGTATCGGAATCGGGGATATGATGCTCGAATTCATAGGAAGGATGATGTTAGGATTAGGGTTTTAATTGTAAAGCTGAATGTGTAAGTTTCGGGAATTGGTGGGTTTAGGAGTGCCCCCATAAATAAGGTTGTTGTGAGTGCATTTATTATGATGATATTGGTGTATTCGGCTATAAAAAAGAGGGCAAAGGGGCCTGCAGCGTATTCTACGTTAAAGCCTGAGACTAGTTCTGACTCTCCTTCTGTTAGATCAAAGGGTGCTCGGTTTGTTTCGGCTAAGGTTGAGATAAATCATATTATGGCAAGAGGTCATGTGGGTAAGAGTAGTCATATATATTGTTGGGTAGTGATAAGAGTTGATAGAGTAAAGGATCCATTTATAAGTAGGACAGATAAGAGGATGATGGCTAGGGTTACTTCATATGAAATTGTTTGAGCTACAGCTCGTAGTGCTCCAATTAATGCATATTTAGAATTTGATGCTCACCCTGATCATAGAATGCCGTAGACGGCTAGGCTTGATGTTGCAAGGATAAACAGTACTCCAAGGTTTATGTTGATAAGGGGTTGTGGTATGGGAAGAGGGATTCATATTGTGATTGCTAGTGTTAGGGCCAGGGAGGGGGCAATAATGAATAGGGCTGTGGAGGATGTTGAAGGTTTGAGTGGCTCTTTGGTGAATAGTTTTATTGCATCGGCGAATGGTTGAAGTAGGCCATAAGGGCCTACAACGTTAGGGCCTTTTCGGAGTTGTATGTAACCTAGTATTTTTCGCTCAACAAGGGTTAGGAATGCTATGGCTAGTATTACTGGGACAATTAGCAGGAGTAAGTTGATTAAGAACATGTCTGTTAAGAAGAGGAATCGAACCTCTGAGTATAAAGTTTTAAGTTTTATGCAATTGCCAGGCTCTGCCATCTTAACAAGCCCTAGTTCTCGGGGGTAGAGTGTAATGGTTTATCAAATTGAGATTATTTCACTTTTTGTTTCTAAGGCGTGGTGGAGGAATTGGCCTTATTTCTCTTGTCCTTTCGTACTGGGAGAAATATTAAATAGATAGAAACCGACCTGGATTTCTCCGGTCTGAACTCAGATCACGTAGGACTTTAATCGTTGAACAAACGAACCATTAATAGCGGTTACACCATTTGGATGTCCTGATCCAACATCGAGGTCGTAAACCCTACTGTCGATATGAACTCTTGAGTAGGATTGCGCTGTTATCCCTAGGGTAACTTGTTCCGTTGATCAATAAGATTGGGTCAATTGATGAATATGAACTTGGACATGTGATGTCTAGGTTAAAATCATTCGGAGGTTGTTTTGTGCTCCGAGGTCACCCCAACCAAAATCTATAATCTAAAGGCAAGATTTTAATAATTCCGGGGAAAGTTAATGTTAGGTTGCTTAGATTAGTAAATTTAAGCTCCATAGGGTCTTCTCGTCTTATTTGATTATCCCCGCCTCTTCACGGGGAGGTCAATTTCACTGATTGGGAGTAAGAGACAGTTGAACCCTCGTTAAGCCATTCATACAAGTCCCTATTTAAGGAACAAATGATTATGCTACCTTTGCACGGTCAGGATACCGCGGCCGTTGAACATATGTCACTGGGCAGGCAGTGCCTCTAATACTATTGATGCTAGAGGTGATGTTTTTGGTAAACAGGCGGGGTTAGTGTTTGCCGAGTTCCTTTTACTCTTTTGAATCTTTCCCTTATATGCATACCGGTGTTGGGTTAACAGTAGTAGTAATAAAAGTTTGGTTTTTGTATTTTATTATATGTTTGTTAACTATCAGTGATTTATTCGGTCTGATATAAGCTTATGCAGGGAGAATTATTTCTTGTTACTTATGTTAACATTGTTGCTTCTATATGTTGTATAGATTAGTCCAGTTAAGATTTAGGAGGTATGATTAGAATATTGAGATTAAGTTCTAGTTGTAAGTTAAGCTTGAACGCTTTTTTAATTGATGGCTGCTTTTAGGCCAACTATGGTGGTTATGGGTTTTACTCACTAAAGGGGGTTGTTTCCCTTGTCTAAAGAGCTGTACCTCTTTAGAATAACAATTAAGTTTACATTGAGATTATTTAGTGCTTTAGGTAAACTTAAAGTTGAACTAAAATTCTGATCTGGACAACCAGCTATCACCATGCTCGCTAGGTCTTTCACTTCTACCTACAAGTCTTCCCACTATTTTGCCACATAGACGGGTTGATTCTAATTGATTGCTCGCAGGTAGCTCGCTTGGTTTCGGGGTACTTGGCTAAAATTCTTTTTGCGAAGTTAGGTTCTGGTTAGCTCATTATGCAAAAGGTAAAAGGGTTAGTCTTTGCTTTGTTTTACTGTAAACTGCTATCTTTCATCTTTCCCTTACGGTACTCTCTCTATAGCTCCTGGTAAAAATTTCTATCTCCTATACTTTAATTAGGGTAAATGTTTTGTTTGACTTAGAGGTTATTGTTATGTTTTAGTAGTTTTTGGGCTAGGGTTGGTTCAAAATGTTCGGTTTGATGAAATCTTTCGGGTGTAGGCCGAGTGCTTTATTGGTTAAGCTACATTTTGATAATCCAAACACACTTTCCAGTATGTTTACCTTGTTACGACTTATCTCTTCTTATTCGGGGGGGGGGGGGGTTGTATTAGGTATGTTAACAGAGTAAAGAATTTGAAGAGGGTGACGGGCGGTGTGTGCGTGCTTTATTGCCCGATTCAGCTAGGCTCTCTATTCCCAGCTTACTACTAAATCCGCCTTGGGCTTGAAGTTTCATGGAAGCTGTCGTTAATTTATTGTTCTAGGGGGGTAGAAAATGTAGCCCATTTCTTCCCACCTTATAGGCTACACCTTGACCTAACGTTTTTATGCAGTATTCTTGTGCTTACTGTGTGACCTTGTTAGGGTTTGCTGAAGATGGCGGTATATAGGCTGATATTGCAAAAGGTGGTGAGGTATAACGGGGTTTATCGATTACAGAACAGGCTCCTCTAGAGGGATATAAAGCACCGCCAAGTCCTTTGAGTTTTAAGCAATTGCTAGTAGTTCTCTGGCGAACAATTTTGTTAGTTAAGTATTTGTGTTTAGGGCTAAGCATAGTGGGGTATCTAATCCCAGTTTGGATCTTAGCTATCGTGAATTCAGGGATGTTAAGACTACTTTCGTGTAATAGTTTTATTATGGCTAGGACTTTTTACAGTTTAGCCTAAGCTTAGTCTTATTGAAAGAAATATCCTTAATCACGCTTTACGCCGAGTTTTATTGACTAGGGTTAATCGTATGACCGCGGTGGCTGGCACGAAATTTACCAACCCTGCTTGTAGCATAGCTTAGTCAAACTTTCGTTTATGGCTTAAATTTAATCACTGCTGTGTCCCGTGGGGGTGTGGTAGAGCAAGACGTTGTGAGCTACTTATTAGTGAACTTAATGTCTGCTCCTTTTGATCGGAGTAATGATATAGAGGGCATTCTCACTGGGGCGGGGATGCTTGCATGTGTAAGCTTGCTAAGGGCCAATAAAAAGGCTAGGACCAAACCTTTATGTTTATGGAGTAAGGTTACTCATCTAAGCATTTTCAGTGCTTTGCTTTATTTAAGCTACATCAAC